TATTAAATAAATATTTAATAAAAAAAATATTTTATTAATTTCTTAAATATTTATTAATTTATTAAATAATTGAATATTCAATTAAATTAATATTCAATAATAAATATTTTTTATACTATATATTTTATACTATATAAATAATTAGATTATATAATTAGATTATACTATATAATTAGAAATATATAATTAGAAAATACATGATAATATATATGATAATATATATGATAATATATAATATATATATATATATAAGTATATATATAATAATATAATATAAATAATATAATATAGAATAAATAGAAATCATAAATAAAAAAAAATAAGTTAAAGAGAGATAGGATATAAAATAAGATATAAAGAAGGCTTTTTTCAAGCCCTACTTTTTGTTCTTTTTGTTTATGTGATGGAACATAAAAATAGTAATTCTATTTTCTTTTTTCAATTGGGGAGAGATGGCTGAGTGGACTAAAGCGTCGGATTGCTAATCCGTTGTACGAATTTTTGTACCGAGGGTTCGAATCCCTCTCTTTCCGTTTCCGTTGATGATTTGGTATTTTTCTCTTTTGAACTTATGGAACTTCTTTTGTTTGTTTTCCTTGTTTGTTTGATTTTATTTATTTATTTACTAGTTAAAGATGTAAAAGAGATAAAGATAAAATCCAAAAATATTTACAAATCCAGCACAAGCAAGGAAAACACAGAAAACAAAAACTCTTTTTTTTTATTCTTCACGTCCTGGATTACGTCCTGGGTCGTTAGATAGGAATCCGAAGATGAAAAGAGAAACAAAGAATATTACTACCGTATAAACAAATAGTTTTAGAGTAAGCATTACAAAATCTCCAAGATAATGAAAAAAAAAAAAACGACAGAGAAAGAGAATAGATTCTCTTATATTACACATTATGTTTCTTTTGATACTAAGTTTCTAAGAAATGAAGTGATTTCGAGGAAATAGAAAAAAAAAATTCGGAAATTTATTTGTAGTAAGAGTCGAGTTCTTTATTTAACAAAAATTTTCTTTCATATCCACAATTAGGTATTGGTGGTGGACTCAAATCTAATAGGATTAGGATTTATCAATGGAAAAATTTTAAGAATGAGGAAATGATGAGATGGTCCAGATTTTTCTTGTCTATCAAAAAATTTCAATATTTTAATCGAGGAGTCACACTGTAAGACTTATCTGATATTATAAATTTTTAAAACGAAAATGCTCGAATTTTTGTTTTCGAATAATTTCTGAATATTATTCAAATTAAAGATCTCATCGAAAACTTACAGCAGCTTGCCAAACAAAAGCTAAGAGAAAAAAGAGTACAGGTATTACTGGCATAATATCTACAATTGGATTCAAAAAAGAGTAGGCTTCGGGTAATTTCGCCAAGAAAAAACTACTTGAATAAAGGGCAGAGTGAATACAAATACAGACCAAACTAAAGATATTAAGCATAACAAACATTTTGTTCTTTAAGAAAGTAAAATTAATTGTATTTTTCCTTTTTGTGAATTAATGAATTTCAATTCAATTAATAAGATTAAAATTAATAAGATTAAATAGTTAATCTACTATTTCATTTGATAATAAATTTAGAAGTCTAATTCTCATTTTTTTTTTGAATTTGAATTCGAATTTTTATTGTATTTTATTGGATATATATATGTATATGTAGAATTATTATTCGAATTTATTAGAATTTATGAATATTTTTTAATTTATTAATAATTATATATTCTATTCTAAATTAGATATTCTATTCTAATTAGATATTCTATTCTAAAATAGAAAAGAATTCCATTCGATTATAAAAAAAAATGATATAAAATCGAATAAAAATATTAAATATTTAAATATATTTAAATATTTAATTTCTTTTTTTTATTGAATTTTCGATTAATAAATATTAAATTAATAAATATAAAATAGACTACTAATATTAATATATTTATTAATATATAGATTATTATATAGATTATGAAATATATAGATTATTAATATAATATAGATTATTAATATATAGATTTCTAATATTCTATTTCATTTATATTATTAATAAAAATTTGGTTATTTATTTAATTTATGATTTCTATTTATACTATTAATTAATATTCATATTTATTAATATTCATATTAATATAAATATTTCTTAATTATAGATATTAAATAGATATTAATGAATAAAAATAAATTAGTAAAACTAAAAAAATGAATCAAATAAGATCAGACCCCCCCAAAATACTTCTTTGATTTGAACTTATCCAGTTCAAAATCTTTTCATTCTGAAATCAAAAATAGAAGAAATCATACTTTCATAGAATATCTTAATTGAACTATATGTAATGATCAAAAATTTTCAGTTTAATTCTATATCTACACATATCAAAATCTTAGCAACAATTTTTTCTATAGATATTTTTGAACTGGAATTGACGAACAACCAATACCAATAATAGTGTTTATTAGTGTCGAATCAAAATAAAAATGGGGCGTGGCCAAGCGGTAAGGCAACGGGTTTTGGTCCCGTTATTCGGAGGTTCGAATCCTTCCGTCCCAGAGTATATCCATTCATGATATATATCATATTTGAATACAAATTGTATATCGGAATAAAGATTGCCTTTTTTAAGAATATATAATATTGGGTAGAGTGTAATTCTTATTTCTTATTTTTAATGATTCGTCTATAATCTAAATCGAGTCGCTGTTGAAGATGTAGATTCAAAAGAAATTTTTGAATTACTTTTTTTTTTCAATAAAAATATCATTTTTCAAATAAAAAAAAATTCTAAAAAATTCTTTATTAACTATTTTTTTTTTATTTTATATTATTTTATTATCTTTCTATTTTTTTTAGAATTTTGGATCATTTTTTTGATTATTTCCTGTTTATTTCTAATTTTTTATTATTTTTCTAGTATTTTATTGAAGAACTTTATTTTTCTATAAAAATAGAATAGAAAATCTATTCATACAATATCGAGTTAATTTGAATTTTTTTTTTGATACTTCTTTACTTTAGAAATTGTCCACTCATATCATATAGAAGGAAAACCTTCGAAGTAAAAAGTATATATTATTATGTATCGATTGAATCAATTACATAGCGGATCCAAACTAGAGGAATGAATGTTATGGTAAACCTTCGTTTGAAACGATGTGGTAAAAAGCAACGTGTGACTTGAAATACATGATGATTAACTGTGGATTCTTACATCCACCATTTTTTTTCTAGTATCTAGTATATAGAAATCGGGGTGCTCTTGACTCGACATCGTTTGTTCTGTTCCACTAGAACTCATTGTTTGGGGGAGGGGAGAGGGATTGATGATGTAAATAGTACATGATGGAGCTCGAGTTGATTTATTTCTCAGGGGCAAATATCTAGGGTTAGTGAAAATTAATAAGTTAGAAGAACTTCGTAAGTCTATTTTCGATAGAGCAATCGAAAGGATCTAATTCGAGCAAGTTTCAAAAAAAAAGTAAAATTGGTTGGAATTGGTAAAACTATTTCGATCAAAAGTGTATCTGCGGGAATCAACCCTCTATTTGTATGATTGTTTGAGAGAAAGAAAAAATGGTATGTTGCTGCCATTTTTTGAAACGATTAAAGATCCCCGAAGTAATGTCTAAACCCAATGATTCAAGGAAAAGTTAAAGAATCCTGTAACAAGTAAATACCATTTTCAAATTGTCTCAACAATTCTATTCGAATAACAATTCGAATAGAATAAAAAATCCAAATAGATTCTAAAGAAGGCAGGAAAGAAAAGGGGGTAGAGACCGCTCAATAAATGAAATACCTAAAGGTTTTGTTTTCCTTTGAGTTATTTGAGGGTTATCCAATTTGAGTTATGAGGTTGCGAATACGAGTATTTTTTTTTTTCAGAAAGAAAAAGAATAAGAAAAAAGTACTTAAATCATAGTCTAATTGATTTGATAATTTTATGGATCTATTTGACAGCATAATTTTATACATAGACATAATTTCGAATTTTCTCGCTCCGTACGAGGAGAAAACTTCTTATACGTTTCTAGGGGGGTGTATTGTTCATCTATATCTATCCCAATGAGCCGTTTATCGAATCGTTGCAATTGATGTTCGATCCCGAAGAAAGGAAAGAGATCTTCGGAAAGTGGGTTTTTATGATCCGATAAAGAATCAAACCTATTTAAATATTCCTGTTATTCTATATTTCCTTGAACAAGGTGCTCAACCTACAGGAACTGTTCAGGATATTTCAAAAAAGGCGGGTGTTTTTATGGAACTTTGCCCTAATCAACAAACGAAATTCAATTAATGAAATAAAAAAAGGGTGTGGATGACTTGTCTATAGATTTCGAAAACTCTTTTTTCTTTTATCCGCCCCCGCTTTTTGCTCTATTCATAACTCTTTTTTTATTGTTGACATAGAATGCTGTTTTCTATAACCCAAAAAAGAAATTTTTATCGATCTTCAAAATGAAAATTGAAAATAAAGTAAAAAAATGGATAGAAATAGAAGATATAGGAAAAAGCAAATGAAGAATGACTAAATGAAGTAATTGGGTCTATAAATATATTACCTTCAATGAGGTGATTTTTTTTGTTGGAATTCTCTGAAGAATTTCAAATAAAAAAAGGGGTGGTTAGGTTAAGCTTACTTATTCTATTTATATTGTATTCATTGAATTATATTGTATTCATTGAAATTGATTGAATTCTTATATTTAGTATAGTAATTGAATATACTTTTTTCCTTAATTTTTGCATACGCCTTTTTGTATCTATGTCGATTATTTATGTAGTGTTAATACAACATAAGTGCTTGGTTTTTTTTTTTTTTTTAATATTTATATAATTTTTGAGAATGAAATATAAATATCTAATAAATAGAGAATGAAATATTTATTAGATATTTAGATTTTATTTTTGAATTTTTCTAATTAGTTTAGAATTCGAATTTCTATTTAATATGAATAATTATAATTTAATATGAATAATTCTAATATAATCAAATTT